GTTTTACATCTTCTATGTGAAAATGCTCTATTTTCATAAGATCTTCTTGACTTTTATTCAAAAGGTCCAATAATGTAGAGATATTGGACTTTTTGAGGCAATTATAGATCTTGGGAGGGAATTCTAATTGGTCAATAAAAATTGATTTCAATGCTAGTTTTTTTTTGTTTTTTCTGAGTTTAGCCACTTTATCATGAAAGGTAAAGGGGGATAAAGGAATCGTGTGTTCACCATCCTCTAAATGTAAGTTTTCTTCCTCCATATGTAAAAAGGGAATAAATAAATCAATCAAATTGCGGGAGGCTTCATGAAGTGCTTCTTTCGGGGTTAAACTTCCGTTTGTCCATATTTCTAGAAAAAGTATCTCTTGTTTTTCATTCCCATTCCCATAAGAATGAATACTATGATTCGCATTTCGAACCGGCATGAATACAGCATCTATAGGATAACTTCCATCTTCAAAGTTATGGTGCGTTTTTAGAATATATCCGCGATTTCTCTCGATTTGTAATCCAATACAAAAATCAATTGGTTCCGTCAACCAAGCTATATGTTGTGTGTTATCAACGATTTGCACAGAAGGGGGTAAGATGATATCTTCAGCAGTTACACATCCAGGACCCTTGACACAAATAGACGCGTCACAAGTTCCATATAGATTACTTCTCAATACAATTTCTTTCAAATTCATTAAAATCTCATGTACCGATTCTTGAATACCCGCTATGGTAGAATATTCATGCGGGGCTTTCTCCGATTTTACACGTGTGATACATGTTCCTTCTATTTCCCCAAGCAAAGCTCTTCGCATCGCAATGCCTATTGTGTCGGCTTGACCTTTCATAAGTGGAGACAGAATAAAGCGGCCATAATAAAGGCGTTTACTGTCTGTTCTTGATTCAACACATTTCCACTGTAGTGTCCGAGTAGATACTGTGACTTTCTCTCGAATCATAGCAATATTATTTGATTAGATTAGCGAATTCTTGATTTTATTTCTCTTTCTCTTGAGATTTTTTCAATGTTCATTTCTACACACGTCTTTTTTTCGGAGGTCTACAGCCATTGTGTGGCATAGGGGTTACATCCCGTACGAAAGTTAATAGTATACCACTTTGAAGAATAGCTCGTAATGCTGCGTCTCTTCCGAGACCGGGACCCTTTATCATGACTTCTGCTCGTAGCATACCCCGATCAACTACTGTACGGATAGCATTTGATGCCGCGGTTTCCGCAGCAAAAGGTGTCCCTCTTCTCGTTCCCTTGAATCCAGAAGTCCCGGCGGAGGACCAAGAAACTACTCGACCCCGTACATCTGTAACAGTGACAATGGTATTATTGAAACTAGCTTGAACATGAATAACTCCCTTTGGTATTCTACGTGCACTCTTACGTGAACCAATACGTCCATTCCTACGCGAACTTCTTCTCGGTATAGCTTTTGCCATATTTTACATTTCGTAAATCTGAGTTAGCGATATATGGATATATCCATTTCACGATTCTTTATTTTTACATTGGTTCAGTTGGTAAGTCTGATTATCCTTGTCGTTGTTTATGTCTCGGGTTGGAACAAATTACTATAATTCGTCCTCTTCTACGGATTAGTCGACATTTTTCACAAATTTTACGAACAGAAGCTCTTATTTTCATATTTCCCATTCCTTACCTTCATTTGAAATCTACTTTTTTCAAAAAAGTTTCTTGATATTTTGCATCTCGAATTGTATTTCCGTGAAAGACATGTTTGTTAAAGTTGAAAAACGAATCCTTCGAATCTTTGTTGCGTTGCGAAGTTGATAAATTATACGCCCTCTGGTTGAATCATAAGGACTTACTTCAAATTTGACTTTTTGGCGGTATCCATATAAACCTACGTCGGATCTTTTCCGAAACAGAACTTAGAATCAGATCTTCATTCTATAAATAAGCCCGGAACATACTATTCGGAAGCGATTCATTAATGAAACCCTTAGGAATTCATTTTTGTTCTTTCATCCCAGGTACTGTAAGTGATCTTGAAGTATCAACTAATGCAGGTAGAACGATATTCAATAACTCCCCCATTTTTTCCTTTCCCAAATTTTACAAACAAATAAGAAGTTTTGGATCCAATTTTTATATTCTATTCAAAATATTACCATATATAACACAAAATTTCTCCCCCGATTCCTTCTAGTCGAGCCTCTCGGTCTGTCATTATACCTCGCGAAGTAGAAAGAATTACAACTCCCATCCCACCTAAAATTTTAGGGATTCGTTGATAGTTAGAATAGATTCGTAAACCGGGTCGACTGATCCGTTTTAAATTGAAAATATTTCTATAGGGTCTTTTCCTATTCCTTCTATGTCGCAGGGTTAAAACAAAAAAATTTTTGTTTTTTTCTCGATGCTTTCTCACGTTTTCAATAAAACCTTCTCGTAAAAGTATTCTTACAATATTTTCGGTAATATTGGTGGATGCTATTCGAACCACTCTTTTTCGATCCATATCAGCATTTCGTATAGAAGTGATTATCTCAGCAATAGTGTCCCTACCCATGATGAACTATAATTATTGCGGCAAAAAAATTGGATACTATCAACGTGTTTTTTTACTTATTTGTCTATGAATTCTATTTTTCAAGAAAGATATATGCGTGAGACACATTCTACTCAATTTTGAATCTATTTCTTTCAAATACTCCACTAGAAACATATCACGATTTACTTTTCTAATACCTTTCTTTCAAATACTCCACTAGAAACATATCACGATTTCCTTTTATAATACTTCGGGAGCTAATGAAACTATTTTAGTAAAATTGAATTGTCTCAACTCTCGGGCGATTGCACCAAAAATTCTAGTTCCTTTTGGATTTCCTTCTTTATCAATAACAACTGCGGCATTGTCATCATATCGTATTATCATTCCGTTGTCACGTTTGAGTTCTTTACAGGTACGCACAATTACCGCTCTGACTACTTCGGATCTTTCTAGAGGCATATTAGGTACTGCTTCTTTGATAACAGCAACAATAATGTCACCAATATGAGCATATCGACGATTGCTAGCTCCTATGATTCGAATACACATCAATTCTCGAGCCCCGCTGTTATCCGCTACATTTAAATGGGTCTGAGGTTGAATCATATCATTTTTTTTACTCTGTTTTTTACAATGCAAAGGGCGAAGAAAAAAAGAAATATTTTTTGTCCACAAACACAAAAAGAAACCTGTGTTTTTGTTTCATTCCTAAGATTCCTTTCGGGTGGTTTTAGATTTTTCTTCTATCTCCGAACTAATGAATTGAGTTCGTATAGGCATTTTGGATGCTGCTATTGAAATAGCTCTTCTGGCAATCTTTTTTGTTACTCCACCCATTTCATAAAGTATTCGACCGGGTTTCACAACAGCTACCCAATATTCAGGGGATCCTTTTCCCGAACCCATACGTGTTTCCGCGGGTCGTACAGTAACTGGTTTATCTGGAAATATGCGTACCCATATCTTTCCCCCACGACGTGCATTTCGTGTCATTGCTCGTCGACCTGCTTCTATTTGTCTAGATGTGATCCAAGCAGGTTCAAGTGCTTGAAGAGCATATTTACCGAAACAAATATGATTACCTCCAGAAGATATCCCCTTCATTCTTCCTCTATGTTGTTTACGGAATCTGGTTCTTTTGGGGTTATAGTTGATGGTTGTTTCTCAATTCCATCTCTACTACAGAACTGGACGTGAGAGTTTCTTCTCATCCAGCTCCTCGCGAATCACGAATAAAGGATTTCAAAATTTGGATTTTTAATAATGAAGTTCATTTCAATTAATTAAGATATAATATTCAAAAAATGAAGTTAAGATATATATGTATTTTTTGAGGAATACGAAGAATCGTTAGTCATTTATATATCTTGTTTGAATAGATAATTCAACATTTTCATATTAGTTTTACTAATATTGTATTATTATTGTAACTAATCCTTATTCTGTCTTTTATCCTATTGCTTTTGCAATAAAAAAAGAAAGTTTTCGCGGGCGAATATTTACTCTTTCAATTTCTATTTCAGTTGTAGGGCTAGCTCGTGACGTCTCAGATCTCAGAATAGATGAATAGATCTCCGGCTCATTCCGCCATCCCGACCAGTGAATCTTTAATATTTTTTTTTCAATGGAATCTTTGTCATTCACAGGTTCCGTCGTTCCCATCGCTTCTTACTTAATGGTTAGGTCCGAATTTGACAATGGAGCTCGTAAGAATAATCAAATAAAGTCTTGAGCCATTCTTCTCAGTCTTTTTTGGCTCGAAGCTCTTGATTTTTTCTTGTATTATTCTATTAATTGATTAATTTCATTAATTAGGGTATGGATAAATCAGTATTCATGCTTTATTACACTGCCTTTTATGATAGACCTTACATATTGGAATTTTAAATCATTGAGATTCTTTTTCTCTCTTTCTCTCCTCCTTCCATTTATCCACATCTTTTTTCTCTTCTATTTTGCTTTGCAACTTAGAATCTTTTTTGTTTATGAAAAAAAAATGGCAGTTGCTACAAAGATATGACCTATACTATATATCATATCGTGACTGGTTCTTTAGATCCAGATAATGCGAAGTTGATGAGTTGGTTATTAGTTCTTCTCTAGTTATTAGTTCATACTATGGGTCTGGTTTAATCCTAACCCTAAAAAATCAACGAGTCACACACTAAGCATAGCAATGATATCAAATGGTCAATCGAATTTTTATTCAACCCTATAGAATTCAGTATTAGAAATTAGAATTGCTCCCTTTGATTGACCAGAAAAAGAATGACCGAGGTTCTCTGCTTTTGTTCAATTACTGGTATCGAAGGGAAAGATAAGTAATAAAGGTTTATTAGGCCTCGTCCAGAAATATCCAAATTTTTATGCCTAATACCCCATAGATAGTTCGAACTGGATAAGAACAATAATCAATTTTAGCTCGAATAGTTTGTCGGGGAACCCTCCCTTCTCTGATCCATTCCACACGTGCAATTTCCTTTCCGTCAATGCGCCCTGCAATTTGTACTTGAATTCCTTTTGTATCTGCTTTTTCAGCTAATTCAATAGCTTTTTTCATTGCTTTTCGAAATGAAACTCTATTCTTTAATTGTCCGGCTATAAATTCGGCAAGAATTTTAGGGTTTCCGTAAGGTTTTGCAATTCTTGTGATAACAATGTTCAGTTTTCGGTTTACACAATTCAATTCTTTTTGTAGAGTCATTTGTAATTCTTCGGTTGCTCGCGGTCTATTTTCTATTAATAATTTTGGAAATCCCATAAAGATTATGACTTTGATCAGATCGATTCCTTTTTGAATATCTATACGTGCAATTCCCTGGACGCCAGAGGATGTTATCATATTCTTTTGTACATAATTCTTGATAAAATTTCTTATTTTTTGATCTTCTTGTAGACTTTCAGAATAATTTTTTGGTTGTGAAAACCAAAGGGAATGATGACCTTGGGTTGTACCAAGTCTGAAACCAAGTGGATTTATTTTTTGTCCCATAAACCCCCTCTATTATCGCGATCATAATATGCCATAGCTGTAGAATTTTTTTTCCATCTCGGTTTTTTTAACAAATTGAGCTCTATAGATTCAGAATCGTCTAAAGATATATCTTTCAGTACAATAGTTATATGGCAGGTGGTTCTTTTTATCGGATAACTACGTCCGCGAGCTCGAGGTTTGAATTTCTTTACGGTAGTCCCCTCATTCACTTCAGCTTTACTAATAACTAAATTGGCTTCATTGGAAGCCATAGTGTAACTAGCGTTTGCTGCTGCAGAATAAACCAATTTAAAAATGGGATAACCTGCTCGATAGGGCATTAGTTCTAATATCATAAGTGTTTCCTCATAGGAACGCCCACGAATTTGGTCAATGACTCTTCGTGCTTTGTCAGCCGACATAGATATATGTTGACCTAAAGCGTATACTTCTGGTTTTTTCTTCTTTAGCACCTGGTACATAAAGTTTGCCTCCTACTAATGAATCATAAGCATCTAGATCTTTTTTTAGTATTTTAGTATTAACATTACCGACGACGAGATCTATTATCACCTTTTGTGTGTCCTCGGAAATTGAAAGTAGATGCAAATTCTCCCAATTTGTGTCCTACCATATGATCCGTTATATAAATAGGCAGATGCTCTTTTCCATTATGGATGGCAATAGTATGACCAATCATTGTCGGTATAATGGTGGATCCCCGGGACCAAGTTCTTATTATTTCTTTTTCTGCTTTTCTGTTAAGCTTATCAATTTTTTTTAATAAATGATTCGCTACAAAGGGATTTTTTTTTAGTGAACGTGCCACAGCTGACTCCTATATATTTTTTTTTGAAGAAATCAATTCGATTTTCTTTACTACTTACTACGGCGCCGAAGAATGAACTTCTCACTATATTTATTTCTTTTTCTACTTCTTCTGCCAAGTGCAGGATAACCCCAAGGGGTTGTGGGTTTTTTTCTACCAATTGGGGCTCTCCCTTCACCACCTCCATGGGGATGGTCTACAGGGTTCATAACTACTCCTCTTACTACAGGACGCTTACCTAGCCAACGTTTAGCTCCGGCTCTACCCAAACTTTTCTGGTTCACCCCAACATTCCCCACTTGTCCGACTGTTGCTGAGCAGTTTTTGGATATCAAACGGACCTCCCCAGAAGGTAATTTTATTGTGGCTGATTTTCCCTCTTTTGCAATCAGTTTCGCAACAGCACCCGCTGCTCTAGCTAATTGTCCACCCTTTCCAAGTGTGATTTCTATGTTATGTATAGCCGTGCCTAAGGGCATTTCGGTCAAAGGTAGGGCATTTCCAATTTTTATAGAAACCTCTGTACCAGAAACAATGCTATCTCCAATTATAGCCCCCCTGGGATGTAAAATATATCTCTTCTCACCATTCCCATAGTGTATGAGACAAATGTATGCATTTCGATTAGGGTCGTATTCTATGGTTACGATTCGACCATATATGTCTTTTTCATTCCGTCGAAAATCTATTTTACGGTATAGACGCTTATGACCTCCCCCTCTATGCCTTGCGGTAATGATTCCTCTGGCATTACGACCTTTACCACAACGATGCTGTCCATAGATCAAATTCTTTCCTCGAGTGGATTTCACTTGACTATTTACGGTTCCATTGCGTGTACTCGGGGTATAAGTTTTGTATAATTGTATCACCATGCTATTAAGTATTTTGATTGAAGTTCTTTATCTTTTTAAGAGGTTGAATAGAATAACCCGGTTGAAGCGTAATGATTACACGTCTCATTGTCTGTCCCATTCTTCTACTCTTTGCGGGAAGGCGATGGCTATTCACATCCTTTACCTTGACACCAAAAAAGAGTTCGATCGAAAGCTTTATTCCTATCTTAGTTGCTCTTGATTCGATATTAAAAGTATATTTATTTTTCCCCAATAACCGAATACTTTTGTCTGTCAATACTGCATATTTGATTCCATCCATAAATTTATTTTCTTCCTTCTGAGTTCAAGTCTCAATAAGAATGCTAGTTCTTACTGTTCATATATATCTATCATACATATATATCTATCATCTATTAAAAAAAATATAGATAGATATGTTATGATATGGATCTGAATTGTGTTATGTGACATCAATTCGTTATGTATGGATGAGATTCCAAGGTCCTGATTGCGTGCATCCAGTAGGAATTGAACCTACGACTTCGCCAATTATGAGTTGGGCGCTTTCACCACTCAGCCATGGATGCTTAACAGGGACCCTTGTCCACGGTGCCAATCCAATATAAAAAATAAGTCAAATGAAAATAACATAAAATCATTTAAATTAAAATAACATAAAAGAGGTCAAATGAAAATAACATAAAATCATTTAAATTAAAATAACATAAAATAAGTCAAATGAAAATAACATAAAATCATTTAAATTAAAATAACATAAAAGAAGAATCAAATGAAAATAACATAAAATCATTTAAATTAAAATAACATAAAAGAAGAATCAAATGAAAATAACATAAAATCATTTAAATTAAAATAACATAAAAGAAGAATCAAAATCAAAATCAAAATGAGATGAAATCTCGGGGGTGAACCTAATGCAAAAAAGACAAATCAAGGTGCAAAAAAGACAAATCAAGTTCTGTATTTTCGAATTGAGAGAGATAATGAGAGAGATAAAGAATTCTCACTATTTCTTAGATTCGTGGACCCAATTCAATTCAGTGGGATCCTTTATTCACATTTTTTTCCACCAAGAACGTTTTCTAAAACTCTTTGACCCACGAATTTTTAGTATTCTACTTTCACGCAATTTCCAGGGTTCAACAAGCAATCGATCTTTCACGATCAGGGGAGTAATACTCTTTGTAGTAGCGGTACTTATATATCGTATTAACAATCGAAATATGGTCGAAAGAAAAAACCTATATTTGACAGGGTTTCTTCCTATACCTATGAATTCCACTGGACCCAGAAATGATCGATTGGAAGAAGCTGTTGGGTCTTCCAATATCAATAGGTTGATTGTTTCGCTCCTGTATCTTCCAAAAGGAAAAAAGATCTCTGAGAGTTCTTTCCTGAATCGGAAAGAGAGTACTGGGGTTCTCTCAATAACAAAGAGGAATTCTAGTTGTAAGATATCTAATGAAACCGTCGCCGAAATTGAGATCTTATTCAAAGAGAAAGATAGCAAATCTCTGGAGTTTCTTTTTGTATATTATATGGATGATGATTCGACCCACAAGGACCATGATTGGAAATTGGCTGATCCTATTTTATTGGAAAGATTAGCGAAAGACTGGATTTCTTATCTTATGTCTGCTTTTCGTGAAAAAAGACCAATTGAAGCGGGGGTTTTCTTCAAACAACATGAGCATGTTTCCCATCTCTTCTCGAGAAACAAGGGGGCTATCTCGTTGCAAAATTGTACTCAATTTCATATGTGGAAATTCCGCCAAGATCTCTTCCTTTTATTCCCTAGTTGGGGGAATAATCCGCCCGAATCGTATTTTTGGTTAGGCAATGTGTGGTTGGGAAAGAAGGATCGGTTTTTTAGCAAGGTACGGAATGTATGGTCAAATATTCAATATGATTCCACAAGGTCTAGTTTCGTTCAAGTAACGGATTCTAGCCAACTGAAAGGATCCTCTGATCAATCCAGAGATCATTTGGATTCCAATCATTTGGATTCCATTAGTAATGAGGATTCGGAATATCGCACATTGATCAATCAAAGAGAGATTCAACAACTAGAAGAAAGATCGATTCCCTGGGATCCTTCCTTTCTTCAAACGGAACGAAAAGAGATAGAATCAGACCGATTCCCGAAAAACCTTTCTGGATATTCCTCAATGTCCCAGCTATTCACGGAACGCGAGAAACCGATGATTAATCATCTGTTTCCGGAAGAAATGGAAGAATTTCTTGGGAATGCTACAAGATCCGTTCGTTCTTTTTTCTCTGATAGATGGTCAGAACTTCATCTGGGTTCGAATCCTACTGAGAGGTCCACTAGAGAGCAGAAATTGTTGAAGAAACATCTTTCTTTTGTCCGGCGATCAGAAAATAAAGAAATGATTCATTTATTCAAAATCATTACGTATTTACAAAATACTGTCTCAATTCATTCTATTTCATTAGATCCGGGATGTGATATGGTTCCGAAGGATGACCCGGATCTGGACAGTTCCAATAAGATTTCATTCTTTAACAAAAATCCATTTTTTGATTTCTTTCACCGATTCCATGAACGGAACAGGGGAGGATACGCGTTACACCACGATTTTGAATCAGAAGAGAGATTGCAAGAAATGGCAGATCTATTTACTCTATCAATAACCGAGCCGGATCTGGTGTATCATAAGGGATTTTCTTTTTCTATTGATTCGTACGGATTGGATCAAAAAAAATTCTTGAATGAGGTATTCAACACCGGGGCTGAATCGAAAAAGAAATCTTTATTGGTTCTGTCTCCTGTTCTTTTTCGTTATGAGGAGAATGAATATTTTTTTCGAAGGATCAGACAAAAACGGGTCTGGATCTCCTGCGGGAATGGTTTGGGAGATCTAAAGCAAAAAATGGTGGTATTTGCTAGCAATAACATAATGGAAGCAGTCAATCAATATAGATTGATCCGAAATCTGATTCAAATCCAATATAATAGGTACATAAGAAGTGTATTGAATCGATTCTTTTTAATGAATAGATCCGATCGCAACTTCGAATATGGAATTCAAAGGGATCAAAAAGGAAAGGATACTCTCAGTCATAGAACTCTAATGAAATATATGATCAAACAAGATTATGCATATATATACAAATGGTCCAATGGGAGCAAGAATTGCCAGGAACATTTGGAACATTTCCTTTCTGAGCAGAAAAGCTGTTTTCAAGTGCATTTTCAAGTGCAAAAGAGCCGTTTTCAAGTAATGTTTGATCAATTACGTATTTATACACGTATTCGTATTAATCAATTTTTGATGAATTATTCTGAGGTTTGCAAGAAATTCGAAAAAGATGTGTATAAGTTGCTTACTTTCTTTTTGCCCAAGTGGTCCAGGTCACTTCGTTTCTTTTTCCTTTTCCCCCAGTCACTTCGTTTTTTGGGCAAGTCACTTCGTTTTTTGGCCAAGTTGCTTTTCTTTTTGTCTAATTCACTTTCTTTTCCTTTTTCCTGTGTAAGTTTTGGGAATACCCCCATTCATAGGTCCGAAATCAACATCTATGAATTGAAAGGTCCGAATGATAAACTCTGCAATCAGTTGTTAGAATCGATAGGTTTTCAAATTGTTCATTTGAAAAAATTGAACCCCTTCTTACTGGCTGATGATGGTACTTCGAAATTCTTGATCAATGGAGGAACAATATCACCATTTTTGTTCAATAAGATACCAAAGCGGATGATTGACTCATTCCATACTAGAACTAATCGCAGGAAATCCTTTGATAACAAAGATTCCTATTTCTCAATGATATTCTACGATCAAGACAATTGGCTGAATCCCGGGAAACCATTTCACAGAAGTTCATTGATATCCTCTTTTTATAAAGCAAATCGACTTCGATTCTTGAATAATCCGCATCACTTCTGCTTCTATTGTAACAAAAGATTCCCTTTTTCTGTGGAAAAGGCTCGTAATAATAATTCATATTTTCTATATGGGCAATTTCTCAATATCTTGTTCCTTCGCAAGAAAAGATTTTCTTTGTGCGTTGGTAAAAAAAAACATGTTTTTGGGGGGAGAACTACTATTTCACCAATCGAGTCACAAGTATCTAACATATTCATACCTAACGATTTTCCACAAAGTGGTGACGAAAGGTATAACTTGGACAAATCTTTTCATTTTCTAAGTCGACCCGATCCATTCGTTCGTAGAGCTATTTATTCGATCGTAGACACTTCTGGAAACCCTCTAACAGAGGGACAAATTGTCAATTTTGAAAGAACTTATTGTCAACCTCTTTCAGATATGAATCTATCTGATTCAGAAGGAAAGAACCTTCATGAGTGTCCCAATTTCAATTCAAATATAGGTTTGATTCACATTCCATGTTCTGAGAAAGATTTCCCATCCGAAAAAAGGAAAAAACAGAGTCTTTGTCTAAAGAAATGCGTTGGGGTTCAGAAAGGGCGGATGTATACAACCTTTCAACGAGATAGTGCTTTTTCAATTCTCTCAAAAAAATGGAATCTATTCCAAACATATATGCCAAGCTTCTTTACTTCGACAGGGTACAAATATCTAAATTCGATATTTTTAGATACTTTTTCAGACCTATTGTCAATACTAAGTAGCAGTGTATCCATTTTTCATGATATTATGGGTATATCGTGGCGAATTCTTCAGACAAAATTGTGGAAGATGCAATTTTTTCTCAGAAGTGAGATCTCGAGTAAATGGTTACATAATCTTCTGTCCAAAGAAATGATTCATCGAAATAAAAAGAATAAGTCGTCGTTGATATCGACACATCTGAGATCGCCAAATGTTTGGGAATTCCTCTATTCAATCCTTTTCCTTGTTCTTGTTGCTGGATATCTCGTTCTTATACATCTTTTCTTTGTTTCCCAGACCTTTAGTGAGTTACAGACAGAGTTCGAAAAGGTCAAATCTTTGATGATTCCCTCATCAATGATTGAGATTGAGTTGCGAAAACTTCTAGATAAGTATCCTACGTCTGAACCGAATTCTTTCTGGTTAAAGAATCTCTTTCTATTTCCCATCAATCGAATCGCTTTTTCTATAAATACGAGACATCTAAGTCATACAAGTAAAGAGATCTATTCATTGATAAGAAAAAGAAAAAACGTGAACGGGGATTGGATTGATGATAAAATAGAATCCTGGGTCGCGAACAGTGATTCGATTCATGAGGAAGAAAGAAAATTCTTGGTTCAGCTCTCCGCCTTAACGACAGAAAAAAGAATTCTATTGAGTCTGACTCATAGTGATCATTTATCAAAGAATGACTCTGGTTATCAAATGATTG